TATTCGTAACTGCCTATTTACAATACAGACGTGGTGATCAGTTGGATCTTTGATTAATTAACATCTCGTTTTTTATTGACCTCCTACTTCCTTTAATCCGCGGGAGGTAAAATTTAGGTTGCTGCTCAATTATTTTAGTGTAATTTTTACCTCCCGCGATTAACAAGAACACAGAATCACGCCCTGTAGGATTTGAACCTACGACATCGGGTTTTGGAGACCCACGTTCTACCGAACTGAACTAAGAGCGCTTTATTATCACAATAAATATTTTGTAACCCCAATTTATCTTGCATATATATATACTATAAAAAAAAAAATGAAATATTTATTTAATTATGTATGTACAATTTTATTAATTGATCTCAATTGATCCCTCGTTACTGCTCAGAAGATAAGTAATAGGTAGGGATGACAGGATTTGAACCCGTGACATTTTGTACCCAAAACAAACGCGCTACCAAACTGCGCTACATCCCTTTCAATTGGTCTACAGTGTCATTGTAGAGAATCCCGGTCTTGTTTTCCACATCTTTATTTCCTACATTGATATACACAAACTATCTTATCATTTCTTCCTTCTTCCTTTTGGTCTCATATATCATATAACAAACATATAATATGGTAAAAGACTTATATAAAGTATGAAATAAATATGAAATCTACCACAAAAAATTAATATTTTTTAGGAATTTAAGGCGGAAATGGACGTATTTTTTTCTTTTAATAAATATCTATTTTGTACATTTCAATTTGAATTAGGAACTCCGCGTACAAGTGGTAAGTCATTAACTACATATACACATCCGGTCATATATGTATTACCATTATGTATTACAAATTATAATAAAATTACAATAACGAATACAGAAAGAGGAGTTTTTAAAATGCGAGATCTAAAAACATATCTCTCCGTGGCACCGGTAGTAAGTACTCTATGGTTCGGGTCTTTAGCAGGTTTATTGATAGAGATCAATCGTTTTTTTCCGGATGCGTTGATATTCCCCTTTTTTTCATTCTAGCTATTGATATGGGAAGGGGGAAGAAGATTAGAGATACAATCAAATATCTGTAACTAATCCCTACCCCTCCCTTCTTTTTTTCTTTGTTTTTTTTTTTTTCTTTTTTTACTTATTCTTTCTAAAAAAAAAAAAAAAAAAACAAAGAAAAAGCGGTTTCACCCTCAGTGAAACTATGAACTCGGGCTCAGGCTCAAATTAAATTAATAATAGAATGGAAATGCGGTGGTTGGGGCAACAATATCATACAAGATACTTAACTGAAAATGAAATACTGTACGGCAATTAAAAATTATAAATATAGTTAGAAATCATTATATTACTTATTATTTATTACTATAATTGATTGCAACAAAATATTTCTTTCATAATTTGATTTCGAGTTACCTGCTTCTATTTTTGTGTCCTTTCTTCTTCCTTGCTTCGGGTCGGAAAATTAAAGAATTGAGTGAATCAAAAACCAAAGGAGGTTCATGGCTAAGGGTAAAGATGTCCGAGTAACGGTTATTTTGGAATGTACCAGTTGTGTTCGAAATCGTGTTAATAAGGAATCAATGGGCATTTCCAGATATATTACTCAAAAGAATCGACACAATACGCCTAGTCGATTGGAATTGAGAAAATTCTGTCCCTGTTGTTACAAACATACGATTCATGGGGAGATAAAGAAATAGATCGAACCGATCGCTCGTGTGTCAGTCTTCCAAGGAAGATGAAAAATTACATATTATATATAACAATATATATATATAATTTATTTTAATTTATTTTTGAATTTATTTAAATATAAATAAATATAAACATTTAAATATAAATAATTTAAATATAAATAAATATAAACAAATAAATATAAACAAACCAAATCCTATTTCGATCGGATCAAAGATGATGTAGAATTAAGAAATAGGATTGGGATTTTCAGGATAAGGAATAAACAAACCATGGATAAATCCAAGCGAATCTTTCTTAAATCTAAGCGATCTTTTCGTAGGCGTTTGCCTCCGATCCAATCGGGGGATCGAATTGATTATAGAAACATGAGTTTAATTAGTCGATTTATTAGCGAACAAGGAAAAATATTATCTAGACGGGTGAATAGATTGACCTTAAAACAACAACGATTAATTACTATTGCTATAAAACAAGCTCGTATTTTATCTCCGTTACCTTTTCTTAATAATGAGAAACAATTTGAAAGAAGCGAGTCAACCGCTAGAGCTGCTGGTCTTAGAACCAGAAAAAAAATAGGTTGACTCTTCAATTGAATTGAATCAAAATAAAATTCCAATCCAAACTCAAATGCGGATTGACGTTTTTTTTTGTTCGAAAAATCGTAAAATCGAAATGTCCTGTCGTAAGAAAAAAAATGGGAGAAGAGGAATAAATATTTTTTCTTTAACGTCTTTCTTCATTTTGATGACTTTATCATATTTTATCATACTAATTTCTACTCTACCTTCCCAGAGTTCATTCTCCAGGGAACTCCATTTAAACTATTCCAACGGATTCCTTCCAATCTCTTTATTTTATGATCTCATTGGAAATCATATAAAGACAACTCTTATTTAATATAGCTATTTGTGCAAGTATTTTACGATTAAGAAGTAACTGTCTCTTGTACAGATTGTGTATAAATTTACTATAACTTAAGTATACTTTATTCTCGCGAATTACTGCATTTATCCGAGTGATCCACAACCGACGAAAATCTCTCTTTTGTCTACCTCTATCCCGATGAGCCGAAACCAAAGCTCTTATTTTCTGTTGAGTAATAGTACGAGTAAGTCTTGAATGAGCCCCTCGAAAGGTTGATGCAAATAAACGAATTTTTGTTCTACGTCTTCGAGCTATATACCCTCGTTTAATTCTGGTCATTGAATAAATGAAACTTTGATGAATAACTAATCGATTTCCTTTCTTTCAGTTATTCCCTTCCCCTAGTCTATTAATAACAAAACGGATTCTTCCAATGTATAAAATTAAAATTCCAATGGCTTTTGCTACTATAACCTTCCCGACCACGATTTTTTTTTTTTTTTTTTTCTAGGTGAAATGCCTAGAAAAAAATTGTATTGATATTAGGTATCAAAAACACATAAAAGTAGTAAATATAAATGGATATAGTGGGTTCCATCGTTTCTATGGTTACTTCTTAAACGGTGAGGTCCTCTCTATACACCGGAGCCCTTCTTTCATTTAATCAATGTTATTGTTAACTTGTACAGTTCACACTCTTTGGCTCTACCCATAATTATCCAGTACGAGGTCTTTCACAATGAGATCTACTTATACAGTAACGGTATTTAATTATGAAGATTAGCTGAGTAGCTGACCCTGTTAGTCCGTTCTTGCAAGAGTAAGGCATAATTTTTCTGCTTTTTAAAATAGTATTTCCCCTGCTTAATGGATATCATTTGCTATCAATGGAGAATTCTTTCTCATCTTAAATTTAAAACGAGTTGATTGGATTTGCACCAACGGAAACCATACATTTGATACCACAATAGAAGAATAGATCTTTTTGATTTTTAGATATTGAATGGAGTTCTTCCATTCTAGTCTATTCACTGGTACTGATCGTTGATACTGGATCAATTGTTTTCTTTCTTTTGTCCTAGCCCATGATCTGAACGAGTCGCACATACACCCTAGTACATGTTCCTCGTCGCTGAGGACATCCCCCAAGAGCGGGGGATTTCGTGACATTTCTGATTGGCTGTCTTGTGTTTCTAATAAGTTGTTTAATAGTTGGCATATTGAATCATATACATAATGGGCTGGTTTAGATCGATCTTAACCGGATGATTATGAATTATTTTATTTGTATATTAATAGATTAATGAATAGAATATTAAATCCGGTAAGAAGATAAAATCTCAAATCACCAATTCGTCTGAAATTTTTGTTATTTTTTCTTTTTTATTCAGTCGCTACAAGATCAACAATTCCATGAGCTTGGGCTTCTGTTGCTGACATAAAAACATCTCTTTCCATATCTTCGGATACAACCCATAAGGGTTTGCCTGTCCTTTGTACATAAACCCTTGTGACGGTTTCGCGCAGCTTCAAAAGTTCTTCCGCTTCCAAGATAAATTCTCCCGTCTGTGCCTCATAAAAAGAACTAGCAGGTTGATGGATCATTACCCTGATGATATAACATAATAAATGTTTATTCTATCTCGCATGATGGTAAGGTGAAGAGATAAAGAATAATAAAATATATAATTGAACAACCGTACAGGCATCTTTTACGCATTGCATACGGCTCTATAATGGAATTCGTTTTTACCTTACTTAAATATTTTTTACCTTACTTAAATATCAAATAAATTTAATATAGGGTCTATCAGACTCGGGTTGGTAAATGATCCAATAACCACCCTTCTTTTTGGAGTAGTTCAAAAATACTATGATGGCTCCGTTGCTTTATATATTTATTTCGTCTGTTATTTAGCAATCCCAAAGTTTCTTTTTTTTTTTTTTCAAATAAAAAAACAAGATTTTTTTTATTTTCATATTCTTTCATAACCTAAATATTGTTACGAGCCTCCCGGCGTGAAAACAAAAAAGTTTGTGACGCTGAAATAGGCTTCCCGATAGATTAGATAAAATCGGAAATACCTTTTATCTCATACTACTCTTTCGATACATAATTTAAGGGTTAAAAAAATTTATCATATCGAATTCGAAGTGCCATGCTATTATTACTTAATATTCATATTTCATATAGCGCGAAGGCATAGTCTTCTTTTTTCTCTCAAATAAAATAAAAAACTCATTGGCGCCAAGCGTGAGGGAATGCTAGACGTTTGGTAATTTCTCCTCCGACCAGAATAAAAGATCCCATTGAAGCGGCTAATCCCATGCATATTGTCTGTATATCTGGTCGCACAAATTGCATAGTATCATAAATAGCTACTCCGGGTATTACCCATCCGCCAGGAGAATTTATAAACAAATATAGATCTTTGGTATCATCCTCGATACTGAGATATACCATAAGACCAATAAGTTGATTCGAGATCTCGCTATCAACCCCTTGGCCTAAAAAAAGTAATCTTTCTCGATAAAGTCGGTTGATTGGGATAAAGTTGTATCCCTTAGAAACCGTACATGCACCTTTTGATGCATACGGTTCAACAAAAATAACGAAAAAAAATAAAAGAATCAATGTGTAGATGTAGATTCTAGCGCTTTCTTTTATTTTTTTTTTTCATACCAGGCTTTTAACTTATAAAAAGGGGCTTTTCTTTCATTTTTCAAAAAAGATGGGTTTTGGCCTGTTTTGTTTATCTATAAAAAAAAATTACTAAATTTATCTAACTAACTTTTCATTGATGTATTGTTTCATCGAGATACAATCTCAATCGCGATGTAATTTTCTTGTTCCTGAATGGGCTTCTTCAATTTTTTTAGGTTTATGCTCTACTCCGAGTAAAGATCCGCCCGATTTGGATTTGCACATATATGACAAATGCCCCAATACCACGTCCTTTTGCTACGACTTCCTTTTTACAATTTATTTCATGTCTTACAACAGATATTCAATGCATTCATCATATTACTCGATTGATTAACAGTTTGAGATCACTTCTATTATAAATATATAAAGAAATTATAAATATATAAAGAAATAGAATATGATAGAAATAGTAATCATAAATAGATTTATTACCGGTTTTTTTTCTAAACGGAGCCTGGATACTTCATTTTATTGGCCTAACCAAGATAACCATAAATTATTCTAAATTGATAATATTAATCTGTATACCCTCCCGAAAAAATGGATCTAATTGAACTTCACGCTCCAAATTTTTGATAATTCAATCAATCTTTCTTGGGCGAAGGGGAGGATATCTCGATCGGGGAAGAGAATGGGGAAATACCATATGACCCAATATATCTGACAAGTCGCACTATACGTCAATCCACAATGCATCTTCCTCTCCAGGACTTCGAAAAGGTACTCTTGGAACACCAATAGGCATTAAATAAAAGAAAAATTAAGTACTATATCTCACTTTGATGTGAAAGCGTAACAATGGATTTAGTGTTCTACTAATATTGGCCTTTATCATATTTTATCCATAGATTGACTAAGTTCATAAAAAAAGATAAAGAAGACAAAATGAATAAAGGAAAATTATTACAAATAAGTCCTTTGAATGATGAACAAATATATATATGCATTCACTCATATAAAATGGTATCAACTCCCCTACCATTGCGTATTGGTACTTATCGGGTGTAGAATAGATCTGCTTCTTTTTGTTCCTACGAACAAAATAGTTTCATTATTACTAAAAGTAATTGAAAAGAATCAAACAAATCAAACAAATATTAATTCTTTCCCCAAGATAATCCACTAAAAAGAGGGTCCACAGCATAGTTTTTTCCAATGCAATAAAGTTACATTGTGTCTATTTTTCATTGATAAAGGGGTATTTCCATGGGTTTGCCTTGGTATCGTGTTCATACCGTCGTATTGAATGATCCCGGTCGTTTGATTTCTGTCCATATAATGCATACAGCTCTGGTTGCTGGTTGGGCCGGTTCGATGGCTCTATACGAATTAGCAGTTTTTGATCCTTCTGATCCTGTTCTTGATCCAATGTGGAGACAGGGTATGTTCGTTATACCCTTCATGACTCGTTTAGGAATAACCAATTCATGGGGCGGTTGGAGTATCACAGGGGGTACTGTAACGAATCCGGGTATTTGGAGTTACGAAGGTGTGGCCGGGGCACATATTGTGTTTTCGGGCTTGTGCTTTTTGGCAGCTATCTGGCATTGGGTGTATTGGGATCTAGAAATATTTACTGATGAACGTACAGGAAAACCCTCTTTGGATTTGCCTAAGATCTTTGGAATTCATTTATTTCTATCAGGGGTGGCTTGCTTTGGTTTTGGTGCATTTCATGTAACAGGATTGTATGGTCCTGGAATATGGGTGTCCGATCCTTATGGACTAACTGGAAGGGTACAATCCGTAAATCCAGCGTGGGGTGTGGAGGGTTTTGATCCTTTTGTTCCGGGAGGAATAGCCTCTCATCATATTGCAGCAGGGACCTTGGGCATATTGGCGGGTCTATTCCATCTTAGTGTACGTCCACCTCAACGCCTATACAAAGGATTACGTATGGGAAATATTGAAACCGTCCTTTCCAGTAGTATTGCTGCTGTCTTTTTTGCCGCTTTTGTAGTTGCTGGAACTATGTGGTATGGTTCAGCAACGACCCCGATTGAATTATTTGGTCCCACTCGTTATCAATGGGATCAAGGATACTTCCAACAAGAAATATATCGAAGAATTGGTGCTGGGTTGGCTGAAAATCAAAGTTTATCTGAAGCTTGGTCTAAAATTCCCGAAAAACTAGCTTTTTATGATTACATCGGCAATAATCCGGCAAAGGGGGGGTTATTCAGAGCGGGCTCAATGGACAACGGGGATGGAATAGCTGTTGGGTGGTTAGGACATCCTATCTTTAGAGATAAAGAGGGGCGCGAACTTTTTGTACGTCGTATGCCTACGTTTTTTGAAACATTTCCGGTTGTTTTGGTAGACGGAGACGGAATTGTTAGAGCCGATGTTCCTTTTAGAAGGGCGGAATCTAAATATAGTGTCGAACAAGTAGGTGTAACTGTCGAGTTCTATGGCGGCGAACTCAACGGAGTCAGTTATAGCGATCCCGCTACTGTGAAAAAATATGCTAGACGTGCTCAATTGGGTGAGATTTTTGAATTAGATCGTGCTACTTTGAAATCCGATGGTGTTTTTCGTAGCAGTCCACGTGGTTGGTTTACTTTTGGACATGCTTCGTTTGCTTTGCTCTTCTTCTTCGGACACATTTGGCATGGTGCTAGAACCTTGTTTCGAGATGTTTTTGCTGGTATTGATCCAGATTTAGATGCTCAAGTGGAATTTGGAGCATTCCAAAAACTTGGAGATCCAACTACAAGAAGACAAGTAGTCTGATACAATATGCTTTGTTACTTGTTACTTTTCATTTTTATTTTCTTTTTTTGATTTTTAGATGGGGTACCAGATATGATTTGAATCACTGCCTTTTCTTTGACTCTTGTTCTTTATTTATCCGGGAGACGATCCCAAATAAACAGGTATGGAAGCTATAATTGTAAACCACGATCGAATCTATGGAAGCATTGGTTTATACATTCCTTTTAGTCTCAACTCTAGGAATAATTTTTTTCGCTATCTTTTTTCGAGACCCGCCTAAAGTTCCAACTAAAAAGGTGAAATGATTTGTCATTATCTCAATTGAAGTACGGATCCTCCCAATATTGGGAGGATCCGTACTTCAACTAGTCCCCGTGTTCCTCGAATGGATCTCTTAGTTGTTGAGAGGGTTGCCCAAAAGCAGTATATAAGGCGTACCCAGTAAAACTTACAAGTAAACCAGATAAAAAGATGGCAACTAGGGTTGCTGTTTCCATGATTATATAGTTTTAAGACATTATAAAGTTTTAAGACCACAATGGATCTATGATAAGATCATTTATTTACAACGGAATGGTATACAAAGTCAACAGATCTTACTGAATATAAAATATTATGGCTACACAAACCGTTGAAGGTAGTTCTAGATCTGGCCGCCCAAAACGAACTAATGCGGGGAGTTTATTGAAACCATTGAATTCAGAATATGGTAAAGTAGCTCCTGGGTGGGGAACTACTCCTTTGATGGGTCTCGCAATGGCTCTATTCGCGATATTCCTATCTATTATTTTGGAGATTTATAATTCTTCCATTTTACTGGATGGAATTTCAATGAATTAGATTCACAAGAACCATTAACTGGCTTTTTCAATACAAAGTGAAGCGTTTAGGTTTCTGATTTTTATCCCATTCTATTTTGGTAGTTTGACCGTGGAATTTCTTTGTTTCTGTATTTCCGGAATATGAGTGTGTGACTTGGTATAAACGATCCTATGGATAGTACAGAGAATGGGTCTGTCATCTTGATAGAGATGGTTTTACTTCGTCGGATATTCATTCTAGTATCTGGAGCACGGAATATATGAAATAGATTACTATTAGAACTATGATTCATACTTAATAGTCAGACCTCGTGTCCGGACTTCAAAAATTTTTTTCAAAGAGTTAGAAGTTATAAATAGAAATATTTTTATTCTTTCAAACTTCCGTTTATGCTTATTTTGATCAAAGGACAAAACAAAGGTTTCTTTGGTTTGGATTTTTAGTCATTATATCTATTCATTGAATAAGTGATGATCCAATGGTTCTTACTCAGGGAATTTTGGGACTTAGACTTAGTTTGAAAGGGTTTTATTGAATCATCGTGGTTTTAGTATGAATCTGAGGTTTTAATCAATTCATAGGGTCTTAACAAGAGAATTCCTATCAATAATAAAGAAAACAGCAGTAAAGCCGCATTACACATAAATAACACCAAAGAAAATAGGTAAATAGAAGATTCAAGAGGCCTATAACGATCAATATATAGACGAATGAGCCGACTTGATTTTTTGGCATTATAACCACAAAGAAGAGCTTTCGGATTTTTATTCTTTAGTATCTTCAAAAAAAAATTGAATCATAAATCATAGAATTAATAAATTTCAAACTTTATATTACACACATCCGTTAGAACTAGTATTTGGGTGTTTCTGTTTGAGCCGTACGAGATGAAATTTTCATATACGGTTCTCCGGGGGGGTCCCCTTGATTTACCTATCTCAATAAAATCTATGATTGGTTCGAAGAACGTCTTGAGATTCAGGCAATTGCCGATGATATAACTAGTAAATATGTTCCTCCTCACGTCAACATATTTTATTGTCTAGGGGGAATTACGCTTACTTGTTTTTTAGTACAAGTAGCTACCGGGTTTGCTATGACTTTTTATTATCGTCCGACCGTTACGGAGGCCTTTGCTTCTGTTCAATATATAATGACTGAAGCTAATTTTGGTTGGTTAATCCGATCAGTTCATCGATGG